AAATGCAAAATTATTTGTATGTTGGGACTTGGAATAAACCTTTCTCCGTGGAGGAAGGGAATAGCAAATTTTTCCTATAGAACCTCTAGGAACAAGAAGATTTAATCGGAAATATCGACAGATTCTTGCGGAGTCCAAATCAAACAAATAGAAAAAATGAAATAAAAAAAGATCCACTGTTCTAATTTCATCTCTATCGAATTTGAATATCAGAATAGTTGATATAGTTCTGATTCAATGGGTTAGGTCTACTTACCTTTTCTTTTGTTGATTTTGAATCTTTCCAATCTCTTTTGATTGGATTTCCAATTTCTTTTGATTGGAATAATAGAAAATAGGAATATCTGGCAATTAAAGGAGATGACTTATCATTATTCATTATAATGAAATAATAAAAAAATGTTCTACTTTCTAACTAGAATTACTATACTAACTAGAATTACTATATTCGACTAGAATTACTATATTCGAATTCATTAAAATGATAACGATAATTTATTAGAATTCAGAATTCCATTTTCTAATTTCTAATGAAATTCTACGATTCCTTAGTTTTTTTATTACAAATATCAACAATATCTCTATTCTCTCTTCAAATATGAATACTACCGCTGGAGTTTTATGAAAAAAGAAAAAAGCCCCTTATCGGATTTGAACCGATGACTTACGCCTTACCATGGCGTTACTCTACCACTGAGTTAAAGGGGCCCCGTTTGGTTGAATTCCTGAATAAGGAACTAGCCACTATGAGTCTAGTGCATATATTTATTACTGCATATACTTATTATATGTTATAACTTATTATATGTTATATGATTATATGAAATTTATATGAAATTAGAATATATGTATATAGATACGTTTTATCTGCATAGCGGCTCATTAAGGAACAAGAAATTGGATTTACCTAGTGAGTATAGTATAGGTAAAATGGGTTTTTTGATATTGGATTTTCTAAATATCAATGTAATGAATTATTTCCAAATCGATTCTAATTGAATTGATCCTCATCCTAACGAAATTCATTTGATTGATACATGTATCCACCAATTCAACATAGATACAAGATTTTTCATCGAATCGTTGATAAATGGATTCAATTTGTCTCTCAACCAAATTCTTATCGAAAAACAATTTTTCAATAACTTGTTGATCCCTATCCCTCTTCCCGGATTTCCAGATTGATTATCGTTTTTTAATTTCCCGGCTTAGTGGGAGATAGAAATATGCCCACCGAATCTTTCTTAACAATGAATGAAGGTGAAAGAAATGAAGTTTAACCCCCTCGCCTTTTCTTTTCCGGCAAACCAATCATTCTCCGAAAGGCCCCTATCTATCTCTCTTTCGTATTACTTTTTTTTCTATTTTTAGAATTATAGAGTGGGGATTGGAATGAACAATTTCAAAATGAAAATGATGAATCCAAAAATTCTATGGAATTCTGAAAGACGGAAAGATCCTTCTGATCGAGTCATATCATTCCATTCCATTATATTGACAATTTCAAAAAACTGTTCATACTATGAACATAGTATAATGGCGGTCGGGCAAGTATGCCCCCATCGTCTAGTGGTTCAGGACATCTCTCTTTCAAGGAGGCAGCGGGGATTCGACTTCCCCTGGGGGTAGGGTACTACGAAAGGAAGTTGATCGTGGATTATCAATAAGGACTTAAATTGATTTTTCCTGGGTCGATGCCCGAGCGGTTAATGGGGACGGACTGTAAATTCGTTGGCAATATGTCTACGCTGGTTCAAATCCAGCTCGGCCCAATAATTCGCCGATCCACCATGAAATGATGTAACCATTTGTTGTTCTCCGGAAATGCCCAATGAGCTTTGATACACAAGAATAAAAATCTGCTACATCCCTACCACTATTTATTTTTTTACGTATTTTTTCCACAAATTAAGATCTTGCTAATGATCTAGATTCATATCAAGATCTGTAAGTATAAAGTCTAAATAAAAAGAGACTCTTTTTTATTTTCATTGATTTATTGAAAGATTTATTTTCAATCGATTTGGAAATAACAAACAGATTACTAGTAATCCGTGTAGATCTCGCTAAAGTGCATATCCATATAAAAAAAGAATATCAATATATTAGTCCCGCCTCCGCCAGTTAGAACAAGACAATTCTAATCTAAAATCGAAATAGAAAAGGTTTGAATGAAATCGTAAGAATATGCATGCTGTACATTTTTTTTCCTGGGATTGTAGTTCAATTGGTCAGAGCACCGCCCTGTCAAGGCGGAAGCTGCGGGTTCGAGCCCCGTCAGTCCCGACGGATAGAAATCCAATAAAAAAATACATCAATTCATTTCTTCTGTGAAAGGGAGTCAAAATAACAAACATAATCTCATTCCTAACAGGGATCTCCCCTTTTTTTCTTTTTTTCGTTTCACATTTCTCATCAAACCAACAGGGTAATTTCCATTTCTTCAACTAATACTGATTGATGGAAAAGAAACATATGTGGATTAGCACAATTATTAGTAGCCTCATATTCAGGATTCCAAGAGAAGGAGATACCATACTACTAGACCTGGCTTTTTCGATTACTCCTGATCTGTGTAATGAAATAGAGTACTATAGAATATGTTTACAGCGAACACACACACACAAATGGAATTTGCACGATACAAAAAAAAAGGAGTTCCTTTGATTTTGATAGAACACTTTAGGATTCAAAGTTTATCCTTTGCTGGCTCCGATTTTGTATAATCTCAAGTACTAAGTACCTATTTCAATTCCTAATTATTTGCATTTTAAACAATCTATCTCATTCCAATTTCACACTGAACTTTTGATATATGTTTATCCTATTACTAATTGAAGGATGAGAATATTAAAAAAAAGTAAAGGAATTTTTGATTGGATCAGAAATCCATTTTTGAATTGGGTATGGATAAAAGATCTTCCTATGTTATACTATTCAATTCTTGACGATGAATCGATTTGATAGTTCAGATATTGTTATTCATGATATTGATCCGATTCGATATCATCGAGATGTAATTTATACCATTGAATTTACCGACGAAAGATTTATCATCTCTATGGGATTAAATCCCGAGTTATTGCGAATTAAAGAGAAATCTAACGATGAGATTATGGAAGTAAATATTCTCGCATTTATTGCTACTGCACTGTTCATTCTAGTTCCTACTGCCTTCTTACTTATAATTTACGTAAAAACGGTAAGTCAAAGTGATTAATTTGACTTAAACTTTACTTCTTAGTTCTTATCAATGCAATGATGGAAGAAAAAATGAAAAAGGATTTCAATTTTGCGTCTTACTCTTAAATGAAATGATCGGACTAGAATCAGCAGTATTCTATGAAATCTGATAGTATGGTAGAAAGAAAAAAATCTATTTCTTTCTACTATACTATCTATTATTGTAGTGTATAAAGTTTTACTCTATGAAGATAGAGGTTTAATATGAATCGATTTTCAATATCTATCTTCATATATATAGAACATCAATCACATATATGTAATGCACATAGCGTCCCAATTTTTTTGTTTATTTGTATTGGTTCCAATCAATCTGAAATAATCAAAAGGCAACTCTTTTTCGTCCGATTCGAATTTCTAGATTTCTGATTATTTTCAAGACCAATCCCGGTATCATATTAAAAAAATCAAATAATCTTTTTTTTTTTATTTTTAGCATTCCAAAGAAGTAATTGATTAAGAAGAAGTAATTGATATTGATTAAATTAAATAGTTAACAGATGATCCAGGGGTTTTCTATGGGAAACTTTTTCCTATTTCGAAAATTTTAGTAAAACCCAACGGATTTTTAACGTTTGAACTATGATATGAAATGAAAACAGAAATCCAATTTTGAAACTCAAATAAATAAAAAACCAAATAATAAAACAAGCGATAAGCACGTAATATGTGACTCGCCTAAGGCAACGTCAATATCTTATTATGTGTAGTATCTCCTTAGACAACTACTACGTCTATCTTGTTTCCTATAGAAAGCGTGTATCCGCGCTTAATAACTAATAAAAAAACGGGTTCCGCGGTTCCTCATTGTCCATATATAACTTTGGTAAGAGCCAGTTCATCGAAATTTTAGAAAGAATAAAGAATTTGGTAAGTTTCCGATTATTTGTATTACCTTGACTTTCCAAATACGAACATGGGGAAAAGTCAAATATTTGTTTAATTGAAAGAGTATTTTCTTTTTCTATATTATCCATAGAATACATTATTCCATTCGAATACACTATAATTCCGAAATGCAGATATTTTTGAATTCCATTTAGAAATTGAATTAATGAATTAAATAGAAAAATAAAATTTCAGAACCCATCTATAAGGATACAGTTTGATTTTCGTTTTTTCCCTCAACTCAATTAGTAGTATTTTTAGAGTCCACTTCTTCCCCATACTACGAGGGAAAGGGAAAATGTAAAGACTACCATTAAAGCAGCCCAAGCGAGGCTTACTATATCCATGTAAATTATGTCTCCTATTTCTATCAATATGAAGGAATTATTTCATTTTTGTTATTGTTCACTAATAATAAATAAATAATAGTGGAATCACTGGGACAGAGTCAAAAAGGGATTCTGATTCTGGCCTAACATCATTGACCAAAGAATCCAATAAATCCAATTATAACATCTAACAAGTTCTTATATGATTTTATGATTTCTAGTATAATCAGAAAACATTAAGTACAAACAAAATATCCGGAGACACCCTTGGAAGTATTAAGGGAATGAATGTTACTAACAGGTAGGAATAATAAGACCTATGCTTTTTTTTGTTGCCCTCGATTTCATTAAGTAAAAATATATATATATATATATAGAATCAAGATAGATCACTTCGCATACTCTTATTTTCATTTAATCTAATCCTTACCGTCTCCCGATTGTCTCTGTAAAACAATCGGAAGACAGCCGAATAAATTCTTTCACTCGGGGTTGCCGAAAAGAAAGAATTCTTTTTTCTTTTTAATTAAATTTGAATTTTGAAAATATTAAATATTATTAATTTATAAATATTTAAAATTTTCAAAATATTAAGATTTCTATTTCATTTTTCAATTTATTAGAATATTTAATTATAATATTCTTTTTGAATAAAATGGAATATGAATATAATGAATAGAATATTATTTATTTAATATATTTAAAATATTGAATTTATATTTATATTATTAATTATTTTATTATTAATTTGATATTTATATAATTATTAATTTGATATTTATATATTAGAATTTTGAATTTAATTTTAATAGATATTTAAATTTAATTTAATATTTTTTTTTATTCTAAATGGATTTTCTATTTAGAATTTAGAAATAGAAAAAGAAATAATAAAAAAGAAAGCCAATTAGCTATTCAATCTAACTAATATTGAATAAATGTCGGAGTGCTCATATATTTTCAGGAGTCTGTATACAAAGTTTTTTTCGCCCCTTCCCCAACTAAAAATGGAATTTGATTCCCTGTCCGATCTATATCTATCCCTATCCAATCGAATTCAAGACCCAGTCAGTAGACAGACACTACATTAGTAGTGGAGTGGAAGGACTATCATATCAAGATTTACCGATTCCTTTTCACTACTAGAATCTTTCTTGAATTCTTGAATCCGAGACGTAAGGATTTATAGAATTTTAAAGAATAAAACCTGCAAATGCTTAGAATTTAGAATCAAGGAAGTCTCAAGAGTCCCTTTCCCCCGCTTGCTTCTGCTGGAAAAAAAATTGTCAAGTTTTATATCAAGAAAACGGAATAAGCTATTTTGTCGATCAGGCGACACCCGGATTTGAACTGGGGAAAAAGGATTTGCAGTCCCCCGCCTTACCGCTCGGCCATGCCGCCAAAATGATACAAAAAAAATATATGAGAATACCCCCAAAAAACTAAAAAAGGGGGTTCTAAACTTCTTTTTTTTTATTTGTTTGTATCTTCGATTCTGTTTTCCTTAATCCCATTCTTAAAAGAGACCCTTCCCCCCTTTTTTCTATTGATATTGAAAAAAACAAACGTGCATTTTCAGTCAAAAAAGCTAAAATTCAGGACAAATCGGAACCATTAACTATTAATTCATGAATGATTCTTCAATTTAAATTCAAAAATGGAAATTCAAAAAAAAATGGTTTTTTCCTAATGAGATAAGAAAATCCAAATTGAGACATAACTAATCAGTATTTATTTTTCAAGAAAAAAATCCCATTTCAATTATAACAGCAATTATCGGTATATGTAAACCCTAGAACATAAATTGTTACACAGATATTATCTAATCGGGTATCTTATCCGTATATAATGCCTATAAGAAAGGAATTTTCAAAAGAAGGGAATTTTCAAGAAACTTTCGTACTTGCATCTTTTTTACAAGTTTTTATTAAATAGATTGAATAGAAAATAAATAAATAGATTGAATAGAAAATACAAATTTAACACGACATGTGCTGTTCCAAATGAATAGGACTGCAATAAAGGAAGAAACATCTATATAGATAACTATAGCTAGACTAGAGTTATATCTGCGCATGTTTAATAAATCCAAGCCTTATTACGCACCTCAATTCTAGTCTACAGATTCTACTAAAAAAATAGGTAAAATCTTCTCTCTTCTTTGCGAATTCGAATTCTTTTTTGCGGTGAAAAGGTTAAGTGCTAAAAAAAGATATTCTATATTGTTTCTGATTATTAGGTCTTTATCTCATCGAAGAGAGAAACTTCCCAATTCTTTTATTTTTCTGGTATCAAATCGAATTGGATTGGAATATGGAATATCATAATAATGGTAGAAATGGAATCCATTTTTGGTTCGGATATTCTTTAAAAAACTCCATAAGTCTAGGTGGAATTTTTTAATTCCTTTCCATTTAGAATTTAGATTCTATCCGTTTGTTGCAAATTCCAATTTGAGTATAAAATTATTCTATTTATTCCTCTGTTCATAGGTATTTCATACATTCCATATACGGAGTTAGGTAAAATTTCATGTGATTCAGTAAAAAAAATAGAAATTCCATTATTTCTAAATCGATTCATATGATTCGATGAAGAATGGGAGCAAATAGTGGGATATTTTCTATAAATGGGGAAAGTTAAAAATGTTGGGGGTGAAAATGCGGGAATGTCTACAATACCGGGGTAGAATCAGATACAAATTGAAGGGTTTTGTAGGTTCATTGATCAGGGCTAAACAGAAGAACTCTCTAAGTTTCAAAAAATTGAAGATACAGATCAAGAAATTGAATTTCAATTATTTGTGGAAACATATCAATTGGAAGAACCCTAGAAGAAAGAAAAAGATGCTGTATATGAATCACTCACATATTCCTCTGAATTATATGTATCCGCGGGATAAATTTGGAAAACCTGTAGGGATATCCAAGAACAAACGATTTTTATTGGAAACATTCCTCAAAAGAATTCCCTGGGAACTTCTAAAAAAAATGGAATATACAGAATTGAAATCAATCAAATATTGCAAAGCCCCGGTATC